TTAGTATCATTTCTTTGATACTTCCAAGGGGGTTTTCGCATATTTTGCTTGGGCTTAATCTTTTCTAATTATACTAGAAATCGTATAAGAACTTGTTATAATTGGATTTATTGGATTGTTTCATCAACGGTGTTGGGTCAGAATAACTTTTTGACTCTGCGCCAGTGATTCCCCTATTATTTATTAGTGAACAATAATTGAATAATTCCTTCATAGAGATAGAGGACATAATTCACATGGATATAGTAAATCTCGCTTGGGCTGCTTTAATGGTAGTCTTTACGTTTTCCCTTTCACTAGTAGTATGGGGAAGGAGTGGACTCTAGAAGTACTACTAATTGAGTTTAGGAACTAAACAGTATCACTTTTTTTTTATAGATCGTTCGGCAAAGTTTTTTTTATTTAAAATTTCACTATTTCAATTTAAAATTTTATTTTTAAATTGAAATAGAAATGAAAAATATCTTCATTTCGAAATTCTCTTGGATTTTAGTTGAGTAATGTATTCTATGAATAATAAATATATATGAAGAATACTCTTTCAATCAAAGAAATATTTCAATTATTTCCGTGTTCGTATTTTGAAAGTAAAAAAAGTAAAAGGAATACAAATGGTAGGAAATTTATTCCAACTGAATTCTTCATAAATTTTCTATTTCGATGAACTGACTCTTACCAAAGTTAGATATGGACCATGAGGAAGAACGGAACTTTTTTTTTATTTTGTTTACTGTTCAAAGATCAAAGAGAAAACAATTCGGTTATTCCATTACGTGGATACACATTGGGAAACAACATAGTAGTTGTCCAACGAGATACTGCACATCCTAAAATATTGTCTTGGGCGAGTCACATATTGCGCCGCTTGTTTTAGTTTTACTATTTTAGAAATTTTATTTATGTTTTGCTTGTTTTATTGAACCCATTTCATATCATGGTTCAAATGTTAAAAGTCGACGGGTTTTACTAATCCTTTTCGAAATCCGAAGAAGTTCCCATGGATCATTTGTCAACTCCTCAATCAATGACTTCTTCGATGGGTATAATAAAATAATCTTTTAGTTAGCATTCCGACGAAGAAGTCATTGATTCTTTCGATCGGGATTCATATTGAAAATAATCAGAAATCTAGGAATTCTAATCGTAAAAGTCGCTTTCGATTATTTCAAATTAATTTAATTCAAATCAACACAAATTAAATACAAATAGATAAAGCAAAGAAATAGACAAAGAAATAGAATTGGGATACTATATAATATACATTATCACTATATATATTATATATACGTAATTTAAATATATTATATATACGTAATTTAAATATATTATATATACGTAATTTAATCGATTTCTATATATATAGAAAAGGAATATGATGATACTATTGTAGATTGATCTATATTAATCTATATTAAATTAACCCGCATTACAATACAACTTTATACACTACAATAACAATACTAGATAGTATGGTAGAAAGAAATATCTGAATCTTTCTACCATACTATCGTATCTCATAGAATACGACTGATTCTAGTCTGCCCATTTCATTTAAGACGCGAAATTTTTATCCTTTTCTTCTCTGCAATTATTGATAAGAAATAAAAAATCAAGTTTAATTCAAATTAATCACCTTGGCTGACTGTTTTTACGTATATTATAAGTAAAAAAGCAGTAGGAACTAGAATAAACAGTGCAGTAGCAATAAATGCGAGAATATTTACTTCCATAATCTCATTGTTTAATTTTTCTTTAATTCGCAATAACTCGGGAGTTAATCCCATAGAGATAATAAATCTTTCGTCTGTAAATTCAATGGGATGCATTACATCTCGATGATATCGAATCGGATCAATATCATGAATAACAATATCGGAGCTATCAAATCGATTCATCGTCAAGAATTGAATAGTATAACATAGGACGATCTTTTATCCATACTGAACTCAAAATTTGATTCCCGATACAATCAATAATTCCTTTATTTATTTATCATTCTTTTCCATTCTTTCTTTTCTATAACCTAACGCCCTCTTTGTACAATCATCTGATGAAGTATCATCTAACCGCCTTTCCACTTACCATTGGTTCTAAACAAACCCCAACAAACAATAGAAGCTCAATGAAAAAAAGGAAGGAGCTAAGTTATAAACTCCTTTTTTTAATGATCCAATCTTCTTGGAAAACAAAAGAAGTATGATAAAGACGAGTACAAATTCCGGTATAAAAAAATCGAATATTCCATCAAATTAACTATTTTTTCTATTTTTTTATATATTTATATATAAATTTAAAAAGTTTGTTCTTTCAAGGAAAAACCCTTATAAAAAAAAAATTCATTATCTCGCTAATAAAAAAGTGATCCTTGTTTGATCTTTATTTTTTGAATATCCTCTTTCATTGGATTAGTAATGGGACACATATATCAAAAGCTCAATGCGAAATTTGAATGAGATAGATTATTTCAAATTAGTAAAATTTGAAATTGAGGTTACACAAAATAGGGCCCGAAAAGGATATACTTTTATTTTAATCTTAAAAAAAAAGTATTCTATACTATTCTATACACAACACAGTAACTATGTTCAATTTTTTTTATATTGTACAAATTCCATTTATGTATGTACTCCCGGGAAACATACAATACTCTACTCTATTTCATATTTCACAGATCGGGAGTAATTGAAAAAGCCAGACCCAGTACAGTACGGTATCCCGTGGAATCCTGAATCTGATTCTAATAATATAATAATTGTACTAATCCACATATGCCTCTCTCCCATCAATCGAATCGGTACTAGTCGAAGAAATGGAAATTCCCCCATTTGGTTGATGATAAATGTGAAACGAAAAAGAAAAAAAGAAGAGGGATCACTGTTGGGAATGAAATTATGTTATTTGGACTTCTTTTCAAAAAAAATAGAGAGATAAATTGATATAGTTTTTTATTGGATTTGGATTCGTCGGGACTGACGGGGCTCGAACCCGCAGCTTCCGCCTTGACAGGGCGGTGCTCTGACCAATTGAACTACAATCCCAAGTAAATACCATAATAAAATAAAGTATACATATTTTTATGGTTTCATTCTAACCCTTTCAATTTCGATTAGAATTGGCGTGTTGTAACAGAGCTGCGAGTGTGATATATCGATACCCATATGTATATGTACTTTAGTGAGAGCAGCCGGTATTACTAGTAATCCTTTCGTTATTGCCAAATCAATTGGATAATCACTCGTTCAATCAAAAAAGTTTTTTTTTTATTTACTCTTTTCCTTAAACTTTACTTTATAGTTACGGATCCTGATATGAATCTAGATCATTAGCAAGATCAGAATTTCTTGTAAAAAGAGAGTAAATAAATAGTGGTATAGATATATCATAAAATGGATTTCTTCCGTATTGGGATTGGGGGATCGGGCATTTCTGGAGAGCAACAAATGGGTTATATTATATCATTTCATGGCGGATCGGCAAATTATTGGGCCGAGCTGGATTTGAACCAGCGTAGACATATTGCCAACGAATTTACAGTCCGTCCCCATTAACCGCTCGGGCATCGACCCAGGAAGAATCAATTCCAGGCTTATTGATAATCCACGATCAACTTCCTTTCGTAGTACCCTACCCCCAGGGGAAGTCGAATCCCCGCTGCCTCCTTGAAAGAGAGATGTCCTGAACCGCTAGACGATGGGGGCAGACTTGCACGACCGCCATCATACTATGTTCATAGTATGAATAGTTTTTTAAAATTGTCAATATAATGGAATGGTATGACTCGATACGAAGGATCTTTCCGTCTTTCACGATTCTTTCTATACAATTTTTTTCGATAAAAGTTTGGTTCAAAGGCCACGCCGAATCTCTTTATCCGAATCTCTTTATCAATGATTCAATGAAATATCTTGGATCTATGTTAAATTAGTGGATACATGTATCACTCAAATGAATTTAGTTATGATGGCAATTAGGATAGTCTTGAAACAATTCATTGTATTGATATTTATCAAATCCAATATCAATAAACCGTTTTATTTTACCTATATTATATACTCTATATTAAATTATATTAAATTATTTAATTTACTTTTACTGGATAAAGAAAATTTTTCATTCCTGAATGAACCCTTAATACTTATTATAAGATATATCTATGTACATCTATTATAATAAGTATATATACTAAACTCATAGTGTCTTTATTCAGCAATTGGATCAAACAAGCCCTTTTAACTCAGTGGTAGAGTAACGCCATGGTAAGGCGTAAGTCATCGGTTCAAATCCGATAAGGGGCTTTGATTTTTTCATAAATCATAAAACTACGGCAGTAGTATTCATATTTGAAGTGCGAATAAAGATATTGTTGATCTTTGTAATAAAGTAATAAAAAAAAAAGTAACAAACCGTATAATTTAATATTTTAATATATAAGCAAAATTATAACATTATAATTAATTATAGTATGGTTATAAATTTGCTATTTTAATAAATTAAATATATTATTAAATAAAATATATTATTAAATAAAATATATTATTAAATAAAATAAATAAAAAATATATTAAAATATATTTTTAATTATTAAATAAATAATATATATTATTTATTTAAAATAATATATATTATTAATTATAATGTATATTATTAATTATTAAATTAATTATTAAATTAATTATTAAATATTAAAAAATATTAAATAAATAATATAATAAATATAAATAATATAATAAATAATATAATTATTATAAATATTATATTAAATATTATAATGAATGTAAGGATAAGTCGTCTCGTTAAATCTTCAAATATTACTATTCCTTTCCTATTTTCCATTATTCCAATTAAATCGATTAGAAATCAACAAAATAAAAAGTAAGTGGACCTAACCCATTGCATCATAATTATATCCACTATTCTGATATTAAAATTCGATAGAGATGAAATTGGATCTTTTTTTTCTTTGGACTACGCGGGAATCTGTCGATATATCCGATTTAATC